CAATCATTCTTTTCTGAATGAACTTTCTAGTTCTTTTTATAGTTATCAGAATTCTAGTTACATGTCTGATACTCAATCTGATACTCAATATAATTGGAATAATCATATTTATAATTGCATCGGCAGTTATCTTCAGTCTCAAATCTGTATCCATACTTCGACAGTAAGTGAGATTGATAATGTAAGTGAGAGTTACATTTATAGGGCCATTTGTGGTGAAAGTAGAAATAATAGTGAAAAAGAGGATTTGGGTATACAAATCTGCACGAAGGATAGTGATTTAACTATAGGAGAAAGTTCTAATGATCTCGACGTAACTCAAAAATATAGACATTTGTGGGTTCAATGCGAAAGTTGTTGTGGATTAAATTATAAGAAATTTTTGAAATCAAAAATGAATATTTGTGAACAATGTGGATATCATTTGAAAATGAGTAGTTCAGATAGAATTGAGCTTTCGATCGATCCCGGTACCTGGGATCCTATGGACGAAGACATGGTCTCTCTGGATCCCATTGAATTTCATTCGGAGGAGGAACCTTATAAGGATCGTATTGATTCTTATCAAAGAAATACGGGATTAACTGAGGCTATTCAAACAGGCATAGGCTACATAAATGACATTCCCGTAGCGGTTGGGGTTATGGATTTTCAATTTATGGGGGGTAGTATGGGATCCGTAGTTGGGGAAAAAATTACCCGTTTGATTGAGTATGCTACCAATCAATTTTTGCCTCTTGTTATAGTGTGTGCTTCCGGGGGGGCGCGCATGCAAGAGGGAAGTTTGAGCTTGATGCAAATGGCTAAAATATCGTCTGCTTTATATGATTATCAATCAAATAAAAAGTTGTTTTATGTATCAATCCTTACATCTCCTACTACTGGTGGAGTGACAGCTAGTTTTGGTATGTTGGGTGATATCATTATTGCTGAACCCGACGCCTACATTGCATTTGCGGGTAAAAGAGTAATTGAACAAACATTGAATAAAACAGTACCCGAGGGTTCGCAATCGGCTGAATATTTATTCGAGAAGGGCTTATTTGACCTAATCGTATCACGTAATCTTTTAAAAAGCGTTTTGAGTGAGTTATTTAAGTTCCACGCTTTCTTTCCTTTGAATCAAAATGGAATAGAGACAAAATAAAATAGAGCACTAAGCTCAATTATTTGTAGCAAATAGGTAGTTGTTTATCAGAATCAAAAAAAAGGAGAATTGTCTTTCGTCATATAAGATCGAATTGTATATTGTATAAATAAGCAAAAGTTGTGTATAACTTCTCCTTATCTCTATTTATGATTAAAATCTCTATAAAAAGATGGAATTCCCCCTTTCATAAAATTAGACAAACAAGGCGTAATTCTTCTTCGCCTCTTATGTATATAATTCAACTCTAAAAAACAAAAAGTTTTTTATTTCCATTTCCCGAAAATCCTGTTTTATCTAAAAATACCTGTTGGTTCATATTCTAATGAATTGTTCGATAATCTGTAAGAAATTCTTTCTTTTTTTAGTAAATCTAAATTCGAAGACAAGACGAAAAGACAAATACTTAGTTCTACACTTCTTGTTCTTATTCTAGACACTCACTTAAATATTTAGATATAGAGATGTAGATACTTCGATTTAGAGTTATGTTGTCTTAATAATTGAAATTGAGTATTAAATGAGTTATTACAGTCATAATAATGAGCTTCATTTCAATTTATTATTTTCATTCTTTTCTAATTTTATTAATTCTAATTATTATAAGATATATTGAATTTATAAATAATAACATAACAGGTACAAATAATAAATTGAGGTACCCATTCTATGACAACTTTCAGTTTTCCCTCTATTTTTGTGCCTTTAGTAGGCCTAGTATTTCCGGCAATTGCAATGGCTTCTTTATCTTTTCATGTTCAAAAAAACAAGATTCTTTAGATTCGAGGTGACCCTATATCTATACCCTCCAATTGTTTCAAAACTTAGATTTGTATCATAAAACAGATATTCCTTTATTGAAATTTATTGAAATAGGGTATAATATGTGATTTTCACCGAGCAAACAAAAAAATAAAAAAGCACAGGGCCCCTAGGGCCGCTGACACAAGATATATAGTCAATGAATTCTATCCGTGATCTGAATCACTGGATGGCTCAAATTGGCAATGGGAGATTTGTGTATTTAGGTGTATAGTGGGATTTTCTGAGGTATGATAGTTTTTGTTTTTTAAATCTAACCAATTTGATGACTTATTCCTAAGGTTCATACCAAACTAGTGCTAGTTGATGACAGTTATTTCATAAATAAAAAAGTAAAGTCAAATTAATTTGAGGTAGTCTCTCAATTCCAATAAAATACAATCGGATCGAGTATGAGTTGGCGATCAGAACATATATGGATAGAACTTATCGCGGGGTCTAGAAAAATAAGTAATTTCTGCTGGGCCTTTATCCTTTTTTTAGGTTCATTGGGATTCTTATTGGTTGGAACATCCAGTTACCTTGGACGAAATTTTATATCCTTTTTTCCTTCTCATCCAATCATTTTTTTTTCGCAAGGGATCGTGATGTCTTTCTACGGACTCGCGGGTCTCTTTATTAGTTCCTATTTATGGTGCACAATTTTTTGGAATGTAGGTAGTGGTTATGATCGATTCGATAGAAAGGAAGGCGTAATGTGTATTTTTCGTTGGGGATTCCCTGGAAAAAATCGTCGCATATTACGTCGATTCTTTATAAAAGATATTCAGTCCATTAGAATAGAAGTTAAAGAGAGTATTTATGTTCGTCGTGTTCTTTATATAGACATCCGAGGGTGGGGGGCCATTCCCTTAACGCGCATTGATGATAATTTGACTCCAAGAGAAATTGAACAAAAAGCTACTGAATTGGCCTATTTCTTGCGTGTACCAATTGAAGTATTTTGATAACTGGTAGATTCCCGCTTTATCAGGAGATAAAAACACAAGAATCCCCTCCTTTTCTGATTCAGATATTCTTTCCCGATATTTTTTTAGTATTTCTTTATTCGAAGTGGATTCTTAAGTCAATTTCTCTATTCTTTCTAGATTCAAAGACTAACCAAAAAATCCTAAACTAAATAACTAAATAAAAGAGATTCATAGGTTCCATACCTTGTATAGAATATAGAACTCATAGGTAAAAGAAACATTTAATCGCATAAAGTGGACGAGTGGAGTTGGTTGATTAACAATTCACAGAGGAAAAAATGGCAAAAAGGAAAGTATTCACACCTCTGGTATATCTTGCATCTATAGTATTTTTGCCCTGGTGGCTTTCTCTCTCATTTAAAAAAAGTCTGGAATATTGGGTTACTAATTTGTGGCATACTGGTCAATCCGAAATTTGTTTGAATGAGATTCAAGAAAAGAGTATTCTAGAAAAATTCATAGAATTGGAGGAACTGTTCGTCTTCGACGAATTGATCGATGAATATTCAGAAATACGTCTACACAAGCTTCGTATAGGAATCCAACAAGAAATGATCCAACTAATTAAGATACACAATGAGGATCGTATTCAGACGATTTTGAACTTCTCAACAAATATAATATGTTTTGTTATTCTAAGCGGATATTCTATCATTGGTAATGAAGAACTTGGTATTCTTAACTCGTGGTCCCAGAAATTCCTATATAACTTAAGCGATACAGTCAAAGCTTTTTCGATTCTATTATTAACTGACTTCTGTATCGGATTTCATTCACCCCACGGTTGGGAATTACTGATTGGCTCTGTCTACAAAGATTTTGGATTTGTTCATAATGATCAAATTCTATCTGGTCTTGTTTCCACCCTTCCAGTCATTCTTGATACAACTTTTAAATATTTGATTTTTCGTTATTTAAATCGAGTATCTCCGTCACTTGTAATTATTTATCATTCAATGAATGGCTGATAAAAAAATAAAAAATCCACTGATATTAATCTAATAAAATTAGAGCCCCTGTTATTTTGGTTATTTTGTAGTTGTAGATAAATAAAGTATTGAAAATCGTACTTACGTTTTCTATTTTTAACCATCTTCGGGATTCATCCGATATTTATATTATTCCCCAGTAAAATTAGTTAAGTAACTAACAGAATCGTGGATAAGGAACTATACTAGCGACTTACCCCCCCTTATTGTAATTGTAGAAACTTTTGGATCAACTATTGGACCATGGAAAATAGAAACACCTTTTCTTGGATAAAGGAACAGATTACTCGTTCTATTTCCGTATCGCTTCTAATCTATATCATAACCCGTCCGGACATTTCAGAAGCATATCCCGTTTTTGCACAGCAAGGTTATGAAAATCCACGAGAAGCGACGGGGCGTATTGTATGCGCCAATTGCCATTTAGCTAATAAGCCCGTGGATATTGAGGTTCCGCAGGCGGTACTTCCGGATACTGTATTTGAAGCAGTTGTTCGAATTCCTTATGATATACAACTGAAACAGGTTCTTGCTAATGGTAAAAAGGGGGGTTTGAATGTGGGGGCTGTTCTTATTTTACCGGAGGGTTTTGAATTAGCCCCTGCCGATCGTATTTCTCCTGAGATGAAAGAAAAGATAGGCAATTTGTCTTTTCAGAGCTATCGCCCTAATAAAAAAAATATTCTTGTGATAGGACCCGTCCCTGGTCAGAAATATACCGAAATAGTCTTTCCTATTCTTGCCCCTGACCCGACTAATAAAAAAGATGTTTACTTCTTAAAATATCCTATCTACATAGGTGGGAACAGGGGAAGGGGTCAGATTTATCCCGACGGGAGCAGGAGTAACAATACAGTTTATAATGCTACAACAGCAGGCATAGTAAGCAAAATAATCCGAAAAGAAAAAGGGGGGTATGAAATAAACATAACAAATGCGGACGGGCGACAAGTGGTTAATATTATCCCCCCAGGACCAGAACTTCTTGTTTCCGAGGGTGAATCGGTCAGATTGGATCAACCATTAACAAGTAATCCTAATGTAGGCGGGTTTGGTCAGGGAGATGCAGAA